TCAAATCCAAAAATTCCTATTTTTTTTTTACGTAGGTCGTCGATTCAGCATTGGAAAAAAAAAGAGCAAGATGCCCATTTTTTTAATAAATGGTTCAAATCATTTTATCGATATGAGTGTTCTATATCAGATAAATTACCAACTATTCATTTTTAAACCATTTCGGTACGTTAGTACCGGTAGAAAGAGTACCATGTTTTGCCTGGACTTCAAACAGTTTAGCTTTAACCATGTTAATGGTCTCACATTATTGGTTGATAGAGAATCAAATTTACCAATAAGTCACGAAATGCTATGGTTCTTACATATGATTTCTTAATTTATTCAGAAATAATTCGTTGAGATCGTTCACTTTTTTTCCTATTTATCCTATAAAATGAATAAAATACCATAAATAAAGTGCAGTCGGATGGATCCAACCTATTTTTGAAATACACAACTCGCACACACTCCCTTTCCAAAAAAAATCAATACACCAAGCACTACACTTAGATTTATTGGATTTGTTGCTAAAATATCGGTATTAAACCCGAAACTCCCGGCGGATGGCCAGTGACCCAAGGAAAGGAAAGAATCGGTTACATTTTTCATATGCTCTCCTCTTATAGATAGGACTAACAAAGAACAGAGTTCTTTTTGTATCACTTCGTCGTCCCTTTTTTGATCGATTTCTTTTTTTTATATAAATTTTATTTCCATTTTTTTTTTAATGGGAGTAGATTAAATCTAGCAATTTAATTTGATAATTTTGAAATTTCTTACTTGAAGTTTCCAATCCAATAAAATACTTATTAGGTTAAGTCTTGGGTCTCATGTCAATTGTGAAATATCTCGTTTGTTGAAACGATTCCTAAAAAAAGTAAAAAAAAGGTTTCCATTGTACTAAACTAAGTACGCGAAGGAAGAAAACGAACGGATCCAGTAATTACTCATCCTCAAAACAGTCCTTCCTTTCCTGGGGTATTGTCTCAACAAATAAATAATTGTAGGAGTAAAGCGTTGATATAATTAGAAGAAGCAAACAGCAATTCTGAGTTAATAAAATAAGAAAAAAGTATAGTGAGTTAAATTAAAAAAATAAGAAAAAAAGTATAGTATGTAAGGTACTTTTTTACATTTCTAGGATTAAACAAAAGGATTCGCAAACAAAAGCGCTAACGCCACGACCAGTCCATAAATTGTTAAAGCTTCCATAAAAGCTAGACTAAGCAATAAAGTACCTCGTATTTTACCCTCTGCTTCTGGTTGTCTCGCAATACCTTCTACAGCTTGACCTGCAGCAGTACCTTGACCAACTCCAGGTCCAATAGAAGCAAGCCCTACGGCCAATCCAGCAGCAATAACGGAAGCGGCAGAAATCAGTGGATTCATGGTAAGTTCCTCGCACCAAAAAAAAATGGTTAATGATACAATCAACCAATGAATTTTTACTTCATTTTTTTTATCATTTTTTTTTCATTAAGATTTTATCATTAAGATCTATCTGATTAAGATCTATCGGGTCGAAATAACTAAAAACTCCGAATTGAAATGATAATATTACTGAATCGTCAGAACTATTTCGATATCTCATTTTGAGTTTCTACCCATAATGGAGTTTTTGTAAATACATATGTATACGGTTCTAGTTATTGCATTTCTTTGTTTCGAACCATTCTTTCATTCAATTCTTCTTTCCTTTCTTTTTTCTTCTAGATACTATCCTTGAGTTCATCTCTTTTTTGCATTTCATTCAATCCACAATCACAGACGAAACAGAAGGACTTATATTGGAACTATATAAATGCAGTGAACCGCAATCAAATCAATCAATAATATATATATATATATATATAGTATATAATAATATATATATATATTAGGAATAGTCCTATATAACTAGTAAATATCTAATATCACATATACATTTGTTTCTTCCATAACGTAAACCACCCACATTCTATATTGAATCGGATTCTAGAATCATTCCTCGAAACAGACACAGGGGCTGGACTTATAGAGATTACATACATCTAGTGTGACCCCCCCAACCCATCTTTTTTTTTTACAATTCCGCAATATCGTCTATCTTTTTTCCTACGACTCTAGGTCGTATATTCATACATATTTGTATTTGTATCTATTATGTTCCCCAACCAAGTGGATTATCTTGAATCATGCATGAATTGGGATAAGCTTAAAAAAGACTATTTCGAAAACTAGTCAATGATGACCCTCCATGGATTCACCTATATAAGCCGCGGCTAACGTTGCAAAAATAAGAGCTTGAATACCACTTGTAAATAATCCAAGAAGCATAACAGGTATAGGAACTACTGAAGGGACTAAAGAAACAAGAACAACAACTACTAATTCATCAGCCAATATATTCCCGAAAAGTCGAAAACTAAGAGATAAAGGTTTTGTGAAATCTTCTAGGATGTTAATTGGTAAAAGTATTGGGGTTGGTTGAATGTATTTCCCGAAATAACCCAATCCTTTTTTGCTAAGACCCGCATAAAAATATGCCGCTGACGTGGGTAAAGCTAAAGCAACAGTAGTATTTATATCATTCGTAGGCGCAGCTAACTCCCCATGAGGTAATTGTATGATTTTCCAAGGTAAAAGAGCACCTGACCAGTTAGAAACAAAAATAAATAAGAACATAGTTCCAATAAAGGGAACCCAAGGACCATATTCTTCTCCAATCTGAGTTTTGCTCAAATCTCGAATAAATTCAAGGACATATTCGAAGAAATTCTGACCGTCGGTCGGAATGGTTTGTGGATTCCGAACAGCTATGATGACTGAACCTAATAAGATAGCAATTACGACCCAAGAAGTGATAAGTACTTGGGCATGGATTTGTAAACCTCCTATTTGCCAATAGAAATGTTGGCCTACTTCTACACCCGATATATCGTATAACCCTTTGAGTGTTTTAATGGAACATGGTATAACATTCATATTGTCCTCTGACAGAAATTGAACTTCAAAAAAGGAATTATTTTGATTCAACCATCTATTTATCAACTCACTAACTTGAATCATTAATTGTATATTTTATTTACGATACCAAGAAATTACATAACATCATAACATAATATCAATATCCCCAGTACTTTTTTTATCTCTTTTTAAAAATTTTATCTCTTTTTAAAAATTCAAAAATAGTAACCGATCCAATAAATCTATGGAGTTGCCAAATAATTAACTAATCTTATTATTCTTAATATTATTCTTAATGATAATCAACGATTTCTTATATAGCTAGAACGACCCTCACAAATTGCAGATACTAATTTGTTAAGAATCAATCGGATTGAAGCTATAGCGTCATCGTTTGCTGGAATCGAAATATCTGCGAGATCTGGGTCACAATTTGTATCGATTAAACAAATTGTCGGAATCCCCAAAATGACACATTCTCGAAGAGCCGTATATTCTTCTTGCTGATCAACGATGATCACAATATCAGGCAACCCCGTCATATATTTGATCCCACCGAGATATGTTTGCAAGGTAGATAATTTTCTCTTCAACATTGCTGCATCTCTTTTGGAGAGACAGTTGAGTTTCCCCATCTTTTGTTCTGCTCTTAAGTCCCTGAACTTGTGAAGTCTCGTTTCCGTAGTGGACCAATTCGTTAACATACCACCAAGCCATTTTTTATTAACATAATGACACCGAGCCCTTATTGCAGCTGATGCTACTGAATCCGCTGCTTTATTTTTTGTACCAACGATTAAGAAGTTTTTTCCCCTACTTGCTGCATCAAAAACTAAATCACAGGTTTCTGATAAAAAACGAGCAGTTCTAGTGAGATTTGTAATATGAATACCTTTACGCTTTGCAGAGATGTAAGGGGCCATTCTAGGATTCCATTTCTTAGTACCATGACCAAAATGAACTCCTGCTTCCATCATCTCTTCCAAATTGATGTTCCAATATCTTCTTGTCATTTTTCCCCAGACTTCCTTTTTTTTAACAAAGAGACGAGGTACCCTGAAATAAATAATTGTTCCGATGGAACCTTCTACGGGGGATTGACCGTTGATACACGACCCAAACCATTAATTTCTTTTAATTACTTATTTTATTTATTACCAATTTAATTACTTATTTTATTTTTTACCAAATCAATAATCGGACCAGATAATTGAAAGATAGTTAAAGTGAAAGGAAAGAATCTGCTCTTAGGAATCATTAAATCGCGTAAATGATTGTTCTGATGTCTCATGGAAATTTGTCTCATGGAAATTGTTTTGGACGTAAGAACAAAATAATTCTCTATGGTGTAACAAAATATCTCTTATTTCCAACTCGAATAGATTCTTTTTTTTGATTTCCAAATGAATGTTCTTGTCTTGCCTTGAAGGATGTACTAATTTTTGGAATCCGGTACCAACAGGTATAATCCCCCCCAGAACAACGTTCTCTTTCAGGCCTTTCAACCAATCAATACGACCTCGTAAAGCAGCTTTTGCTAAAACTCGAGCGGTTTCTTGAAAACTTGCTTCGGATATGAAACTTTGAGTATTTAGAGATGCCCTCGTTATTCCCAATAAGATTGCCCGATAACAGATCGCTTCGTCCAAAGCACGCCCTGCTCGTTCCGCTCGCAAAAAGCCGATTAATTCTCCAGGTAAAAAAACATTAGACATTCCATCTTCTGAAACCAACACTTTTGATGTTATTTGACGTACAATAATTTCTATATGTCTATTATGGATCTGTACCCCCTGGGATCGATAAACCTTTTGGATCTTATTAACCAAAGAGATACGACTTTGGGCTATGGTTAGCTCAGCTCCAATCAAGAATCCCCAGGGGATTCCAAGAATTCTTTGTATACGTTCGTTCCAACCTTCAACTCTCCTTTCTAGGTTCATCGATATTGAATCAATCGAACGCACTTCTAAGATTTGTTCCACTTTTGGAAGACCTTGCGTTATGTCACCAGATCTCGATTTTTCATATATAAATGTAACTAATGTATCTCCTTCGTAAAGGATTTCTCCATAATGGCTATGAACAGTTGCTCCTGGAGTGGCCAAATAGGGTTTAGCTGATCTTATAACTAAGGAGTCAACATGAACAATTAAAATTTGACCAGATTTTTTTACGTGTGATTCGTATTTGAATAGACATACATTTTCACAAATAAATTGTCCAAGGCTAATTATTGTAGATGTCTCTTCACAATAATCGTGATGGAGAAAGCACCAATTCAAATGGAATGGATTCAAAATTATGTTACCGCATGGATCGGGATTATAAATCCTCCTATTTTCATCTATTAAACAGTATTTAAGTACTTTGAAAGTCTGTTTAAAATTGTCAAGTAGCAAATATTTCTTTAACAAGATATGATTATGAGTTATTAAATAGTAAGATGAAAAAAAATTCGCTATTTTAGGGACAATAGTCCCTAAGGGACCCAGCAAATCCCTAATTTGGATTATGGGATCTGATTCTTTTGTCACATTGTTATATTTCGAGCCATTGAATGGACCAATTCGAGAACAATTGGATGATGACAAAATTATCAAAGATTGGCATTCCTTATTTCGATTCAACAACGTACCAATACCAATAGTTCCTTGATGTTGGGTAAGTGATTGAATCTTCGCCTTGGAATAAAAAGGATTGATATTGGTGCGATCTAATCCATTATCGGAAATCAATACGGAACTTGCCCTATCATACCTTTTTCCGGTATACGAAATAGTGGACTTGACTAACTCAATTCTTATGAAATCGCGAATCAGATCATTTGTCCTTACCTCAACAAAGGAAGCATGAACCTCTTCTATAGAACCATTTTTTTCTTGGTCCCAATTCAATACTAAGCAAGTCCGAACTAATTGAATACTTGTGTGATAAATTCCTCGAATTGACTTGCCATTTCCATAAAGGATATAATTGACAACTCTAAGTTGGACATTATCCTTTTCCTGCAAGAGATCCCGAGGGAAAAGTGTTGCTAAATTTATCCCATCAGCTATTTCATATGTGACTACGGACCGAACCGAAACAAAATACTTTTTCTTGGTGGGTGTGATCCGTTGGACATAGATCCAATTTTTCAATTTTTTTGATTTCTTAGAATTTTTTTTTTCCGTCTCTGGTGGTATCAAAATGCCGCTGTGCCTGGATATCTTATCTGTTTCTCCAGGAAAATGAATATCTCCAGAAAAGATTTTCAGTTCAATACTTTTTTTTTTTCTCTCCACTCGGACTAATCCGCCTACCCGGCTTCTTGTATTTAAAGCGAGTTGTGTATCTACTCCAATGATACTATTGTTCCGGACCATTATGAACGAAGATCCGGGTAAGATATGCACTTCTTCGAGAATGAAAAAAAACCGATCTACTTTCTGGTATTTCGGACTAAATTCTTTTGCTCCTCGATACTCAATCAAATCCTCTTTTTTTATGATTGAATCTACCTCTATGGTCCCATATTTAGTAATTCCTGAACTATTTCTTCTGTATCGTGGATCATCAAAATAAGCAAGAATACTATTTCTACGTAAAATACCATTTATGGGTATTTCAATCGAAATACCAAAACAGGGCATTAGTTCTTTATCTCGTTCTTGATCATATTGTAATGGGATAATGAATCTATTTCTTCGTTTTTTCGCCAAGAAATCAGAATTTTCTTGGAGAATAGAAGGATATATGAAATTCCAATGACCATTGGATATGATTCGATCAGGTCTTGAATAGTCAAGAATTTCCCTATCTTTTTTACCAGAAGTATCCAACAATTTATGTCTTACTCGATGATTAGTCATTGAGAGGTCAAAGATATATCTTTCTTCGAAAGAAAAAGAATGAACATTCATTTGATCTTGATCTTTGTGGAGTGAAAAAGACACTATACTGGATCCGCGCGGACCTCCTGCTAATATCCATAAATGACTTGTTTTTGGTAATAGATGAACATTACCATGTATATATTCAGATGCATGGTGGACATCGGTACTCCAGTGCATTTCTCCCTCTGATTCAGAATAAATATGTTTTCGTACCTTCTCTTTAAAACGAAAAGCAGACGTTCCGGCACGAATCTCAGCAATCACTTGTTCTGATTCTACATATTGATCATTTTGAACTAAAATCAAACTTTTTGGTGGAATATTCACATTATGGATAATATCCCGAGTCTCAATAGTTACATACAAGTCTATAGAACATAGAAAAGCAGGATGCCCATGACGGGTACGTGTGGGATAAACCAAATCCTCATTGAATTTTATTTTTCCATTAGAAGGAGCTCGTACATGTTCGGCAGTATCACCTGTGAATACTCCACCGGTATGAAAAGTTCTTAATGTTAGTTGAGTCCCTGGTTCCCCAATTGATTGACCCGCAATAATACCTACGGCTTCTCCCAATTCGACCAGGTCGCCGTGAGTGGGACTCCGACCATAACATAATTGACAGATCCAAGATGCACTCTTGCAAGTAAAGGGGGTTCGAATATATATTGGTTGTGCCCGAAAGGTTATG